CTTAAATCTTTGTGTACTGACCCCTAATCGAATTGTTTGGGATTCAGAAGTGAAAGAAATCATTTTATCTACTAATAGTGGACAAATTGGCGTATTACCAAATCACGCTCCTATTGCCACAGCAGTAGATATAGGTATTTTGAGAATACGCCTTAACGACCAATGGCTAACGATGGCTCTGATGGGCGGTTTTGCTAGAATAGGTAATAATGAAATCACTGTTTTAGTAAATGATGCAGAGAAAAGTAGTGACATCGATCCACAAGAAGCTCAGCAAACTCTTGAAATAGCGGAAGATGCTTTGAGAAAAGCTGAAGGAAAGAGACAAACAATTGAAGCAAATCTAGCTCTACGACGGGCTAGGACACGAGTAGAGGCTATCAACGCCATTTCATAACCAGTCGGTGTGTCCGAATAATCATCAATTTATACACCCTATATTTGGTTATTTTGTTTGACTTGATTCTGTCGATTAAATACAATCAAGCGAAATCATATTTTTATGATCACATTTTTATGCAACGAAAAAGAAATAGAATAGAAAAGATACAAAAAAAATATTACTAAAATCAAATGGGTATAAAAACTTATTAGATACCATTGACCGCGGTATCTAATAAGTTCTACCTACTATTGGATTTGAACCAATGACTCCCGCCGTATGAAAGCAATACTCTAACCGCTGAGTTAAGTAGGTCATTTATCTTCACAAAGAAAACCAAAAGGGACTCCTCCCGTCGATGGATTATAAATATCATATTACTTAGAAGCAATACCGATCAATATGATCTTGGATCATGGAATAGTCATCTTGACAAGAAATTATCTACATAATAAAATATGTATTACAAGCACTAAGGGCTGTAGCTCAGTTGGTAGAGCACCTCGTTTACACGCGCGCCGATGTTTTTCAGGGGAGTGCATCATGCAATCAAAAAAATTGATCTTATTGATAAATCGATGTCTTACTCGATAACTTTGAGGGAAGAAGAGAACAATAGCCTGACAAGGGTTCGGTCCGATTTAGGTGCCCAGTTAGGTGCCAAACAGACCCCACCGTTGATTTGATATATTGATAAGGTGAATACCTAGTCTATTCAATGCTAGGCTGAGTATCAGGGCCTCAAAAAAACCTCTTTTCGTCCTATGAACTTTAAGGTGTATGAAGTTTTCATATTTGATTTTTAAGTAGAGCGATAGAGACTTCATTTCACTTAAGTGAATCTAGGCCAGAGGCAAACCTACGTCAAGATAACCCCCCTTGAAAAACTTTGGTAGTGTTCCTGAATCTGAATCAACATAATGACTCAGAGCACATGGAGCCATCTTCTTATTTTTCTGTCAAAAATAAAAATGGCGGACTAGCTGATATTTCTATCAGTTAATGAAAGAGCCCAATGCACAAAAAATGCATGTTGGGTCTTTGAAACAGTTCATATCATTTTGATAATAATAAGTTTGATCTGTTTTACCGAGAAGGTCTACGGTTCGAGTCCGTATAGCCCTAGAGCCCTATACAATTCAAACAATTCAAAAAAAAAAAACGAATAAATATTCGAATACAAAAAATTGTCTCTTTTTTTATTTGATTTTCCTCGTTATTGTTTTAACTGACTGATTGCTTCATCAAAAGACAATCATTCCTATAAGCCCATTCATTGGGAAAGCAAAAACACATTTCATTTCAATGGACCCAATTGATCTTTTTCTAGTTGTGGATAAAAAAACCAACTTTTCCTCATTACTCTTCGTAGTCAAATTCATATGGAATTTTCCTCTTTTCCTGTCCGAAATCAACGAGTTAATTATACTACCCTTCTTTGGTATATCCAATTCTAGTGAATTTTGTATCATAACACGAGTCTGGTTAAAAACTCCAACCTAACCCAACCCCAATTTTGTGCAAAAGATAAAGTTTGAAAAAACTAATATCTTTGCTAATGCTAAGTTTCATTGTAAACATTGTCAACAACGTAAAATAGGCTTAGTATACCTTACTTAGACCTAGTCTTCTCTTTCGATAGAAAATCCTCCATTGGGATTGGATTCTAATACTAATAAAAGTAATATACCAAGACCCTTCTATTCTAAAGAAAATTCCTCTACATTCTCTTACATCTGACTACTTGTGACTACTTGTTCTATTCTAAACCACTAATAAAAAAGAGACAAAAGGACATATTCATAAAAAAGGGAAATTCAATCTATTCTATAAAGATAATCAAATAGAAAGGATAATAAAAATCGATTTCAATTTCGACCAATTTATAATAACTTTATAATAACTAATAATTTTATAATAACTAATAAATAGAATTCAAAATTCGAAAAAAAAAAATGAGAATTCTATTTAGAATCCCTTTTCTTTAGAGAGAATTCTCGGTAAGATTGAGATGAAAACAAGAGAATTTGGATAAGAGCAATAGTTAGCTAAAAAAAAGCAAAAGTTATGTACTAAAAATAGGATTCTAATCGATGAATCTTGAAAGGAACCACGCCC